TAGAAAGAAGAATTATTTTCTATTTTCAGGGTATGAACCTAAAAGCTTAAATTTAGCTTATCTTTCTATATTTAGGTGTAATGATGCACATTGAATTTTGATTTCAAAGGATTAGTTTAATTCTAAATAATATAATAAGAGTAAAAAATTACATTATCTATTCTATCAAAATAGCCCTTTATTCAGGCATCTTATTATTTATTTAAATACTTTCTTAGGAACTAATATAAAAGATATTTTTAAAATGTTGGTGAGGATCACATTTGGTCCTACCAAACAAATAATTATATTAAAATATGAGATTTGATTTACATAATTATTATTAATATTGATTTTATATTTTTAAAATGTTGGTGAGGATCACATTTGGTCCTACCAAACAAATAATTATATTAAAATATGAGATTTGATTTACATAATTATTATTAATATTGATTTTATATTTTTAAAGTGGAATAAAAGAGAAAGGGGGGTAATATATATATATAAGACTATTTAAGAAAAGGGAAAGGATAATAATATAGGATAGATAGGAGTATTTTAGACGATGGAAGCTAACATCCCAAGTAGAGATAGGATAGTATAGAATAGGTAATAGAACATGATATATACGGACGTCATACATGATCCATATGGAAGGGGATAAAAAGAAGAAGTGATTGAAAGAGAGATGATTACCAATAAGGAATAAGGCGATAGAAGAGACTGAGCTATAGGGTGTAATGGATCATACTAAAAGAACTATAAACATAGGAGGATTTAGGATTAGGTAATAGTACATTGAATATAAGGAGTATATGGAGGTTTACAATATAGGAGAAGGTATATAAACATATAAAAACACAGGGTATGTAAGTATTTAGATATGGGTAACAGTACATGATATGAGAGAATGGTAATACTAGTATATATATAGGAGATTATAATCATATAAATATTTATAGGTGGTGGAGACATATGGCGATGAATACGAGTGAGGACGTTAGGACCGGGAAGGGGGGGGCTAGTATAACCTTGTTCCTTTTTACATTTTAATTAATATAATTAAAAGTTTGATTCTTTCTTTTGAATTTAAAATTTAAATTTTATTATATGTAAGGTTTTCCTTAATTTCTAAATGATTTTTTTAATTCAGTGTTTATTTTTGGTTTTTATTGATTGATAAAACCAGGATTTTAATTATAACTGACAAAAATTGTGCCAGCCGTCGCGGTTATACAATTAGTTAAATTAAATTATTTTGGCTAAGTATTATATTGTTTTTATAATTAAAATTTTTATTTTGAGGTGAAATTCAAATTTAATAATTTTTTATTAGTTATTATAGATATATGAAATTCATATAAAGACTAGGATTAGATACCCTATTATTATGATTGTAAATTTGCTTTAATATTAACAGTTATGTTCTTAAAATTAGAAGAATTTGGCGGTTATTTATTCTTTCCAGAGGAACCTGCCCCTTAATTGATAATCCACGATTGATTTAACTTAGATTTTGTTTATATATCGCTGTCATTGAATGTTTTATGAGAATATTTTCTTAAAATTTTATGAATTTAATGTTAGGTCAAGATGTAGCTATATTTAAGTGGAGGTGGGTTACATTATTTATATATTTGGATGGTTAAATTTGATTTTAAACTTGAAATTGGATTTGGTTGTAATTTTTATAAAACTTTTAATTTTGATTTAAGTTCTAAATAATGTACACATCGCCCGTCACTCTCATTATAAAATAGTTGAGATAAGTCGTAACAAAGTAGGCCTACCGGAAGGTGGGCCTGGTAAGTTCAAGATGTTTCCGTTAGGGAATTTATTATTTACATTAATAATTTTTATTGTGCGATTCAATTCATCTTGATTAGTATATGTTTAATTTTATTTTTGTTTTTTATTTTTAATAAAAATATTTTATTTTTTAGTATTTTTAAGAATTAATATTTTTTCTTTTTCTTAACTGTAAAGGTTTTTATAATTTATATAATCAGTATTTTTAATTTGGAGTACCTTTTGCATCAGGGTTTAATAAAATTAATAAATTATTTTTTTTTCTCGAAATCTTAAGATTTAAAATATAATGTTTTTTTTTGTTTCAAAAAAATTTATAATTGTATTTTGGAGGTTATATGCTTTTCATTTAGGATAATATCTAGTTTTCTAATAATTGAATATAATTCATTTTTAACAATGCTTTAATTAATTTAATTATTAAAAGTTTGTTATATAAAAATTGGAGGGGATAAGCTCTCCTTTTTTATTAAAAATTATTTTTTATAAAATGTTATTTAGGATTAAAAATTTCCATTAATTATTTTTTTATAATTATATATTTTTTGTAAAGATTTATTTTATTTTTAATTTTTTATTAGAATATAATTTTAAATTTTAAAAATTTTTAATAATGTTAAAATTAGTAATTTAGTTAATTTATTTATTGGAACTCGGCAATTTTTATTTCCACCTGTTTAACAAAAACATGTTCTTTTGATTTTAATATAAGATCGGGCCTGCCCATTGATTTAAAGTATTAAAAGGCTGCGGTATTTTAACTGTACGAAGGTAGCATAATCACTTGTCTTTTAATTGGAGGCTAGAATGAATGGTTTGATGAGAAATAATCTTTCTTTAGATAATTTATTTGAATTTAATTTTTTAGTTAAAAAGCTAAAATTTTTTTATAGGACGAGAAGACCCTATAGAGGTTTACTAATTATATAAATTATATTTTTTTGGTGATTAATTTATTTTTTAGAAAAATTAGTTTTGTTGGGGTGACAATAAAATTTTATTAACTTTTATTATTTATTTTCATTAATTTATGTTTTTTTGATCCAGAATTTTTGATTAAAAGATTAACCTACCTTAGGGATAACAGCGTAATCTTTTTGGAGAGTTCATATCGATAAAAAGGTTTGCGACCTCGATGTTGAATTAAGATAAGGGGTGGGGGTAGATTTTCACTTTTTTGGTCTGTTCGACCATTATATTCTTACATGATTTGAGTTCAGACCGGCGTGAGCCAGGTCGGTTTCTATCCTTATTTTTAGTAATTTAGTACGAAAGGACCAATTACTTTAATAATATTATTGATTTTTTGATTAACTTTAACTATTTTGGCAGATTAGTGCTATAAATTTAGAATTTATATATGTGTTTATTACACAAATAGTAATATATATAATTATTTATATTTTTTTACTTGTTATAGTTTTATTATCTGTAGCTTTTGTTACTTTATTAGAACGTAAGGTTTTGGGTTATATTCAACTTCGTAAAGGGCCTAATAGGGTTGGTTATATAGGTTTATTACAACCTTTTAGTGATGGATTAAAATTATTTTTTAAGGAACAAACATATTTGTATATATCTAATTTTATGATTTATTATTTTTCACCTGTTTTTATATTAATATTATCTTTTAGATTATGATTATTATTTCCTTTTATAGTTAATGTTTATAATTTTAATTTAGGATTTTTATATTTTTTGTGTTGTACAAGTTTAGGGGTCTATGGTGTTTTAATGTGTGGTTGATCTTCAAATTCTAACTATTCTATGCTAGGTTCACTTCGTTGTATAGCTCAAACCATTTCTTATGAAGTAAGAATATCAATAATTTTATTATGTTTAATTTTATTTGTATATGGTTTTGATTTATTTTTATTTTTTAATTTTCAGAATTATATTTGATTTATATTTTTTTCTTTTCCTTTATTTTTTTGTTGAATTTCTTCTTTTTTAGCTGAAGTAAATCGTTCTCCATTTGATTTTGCTGAAGGGGAGTCAGAGTTAGTTTCTGGTTTTAATGTTGAGTATAGAAGAGGGGGTTTTGCTTTTATTTTTTTGTCAGAATACATAAATATTATTTTCATAAGTTTATTAACAGTTATCTTTTTTTTGGGTTGTGATTTAAATTCATTATTATTTTTTTTAAAATTGGTTTTAGTTATTTTTTTAGTTATTTGGGTTCGAGGCACTTTGCCTCGTTTTCGTTATGATAAATTAATATATTTAACTTGAAAGGTATTTTTACCTATTTCTTTAAACTATTTTATTTTCTTTATAGGTTTTATTGTTTTTATATTTGAATATTTATAATCATTATAATAAGTTAAGTTAATAGAAGAATTAAACTTCTTTCTTATATTTTCAAAATATACGCTTATCTAAAGCTTAATTAACTAGTCTGTTAATTTATCTCATATTTTTAATATAATTGGATTAATAATAAAATATAAAAAATATAATGTTGTAATAATTTGTCCTGTTGTAATAAAAGGTTCTTCTGCCGGTCGAGCACCAATTCATGTTAATAAAATTACTATAGTGAAAAATGATCAAAATATTATTTGGTTAATGGGATAAAATATATTTCTTTGGAATTTATTTTTTGAAGTCAATGGAATAACTATTATCATTAAAATAGATAAAATTATGGCTACTACACCTCCTAACTTGTTAGGAATTGATCGTAAAATTGCATATGCAAATAGAAAATATCATTCAGGTTGAATATGGATAGGAGTAACTAATGGGTTAGCTGGGATAAAGTTTTCAGGATCTCCTAGTAAACGTGGTTCCAGCAAGTTAATTATTAGAAATAAATAAAGAGCGATTAGTATTCCTATAATATCTTTAATAGAGAAATATGGATGAAATGGTATCTTATCATAGTTTCTATTAATCCCAGTTGGGTTATTTGATCCGGTTTGATGTAGAAATAATAAATGAATTATTGTTATTCCTGCTAGGATAAATGGTAATAGGAAATGTAATGTAAAAAATCGTGTTAATGTAGCATTATCAATTGAGAAACCTCCTCATAATCATTTTACAATTTCGTTACCTAAATAGGGAATAGCTGATATTAAATTAGTAATTACTGTTGCCCCTCAAAAAGATATTTGTCCTCACGGTAAAACATATCCTAAAAATGCGGTTGCTATAATAATAAATAATATAATAACTCCTACACTTCATGTTATAAATAGTTTATAAGAGCCATAGTATATACCTCGTCCGATATGTAAGTATAAGCAAATAAAAAATATTGACGCCCCGTTGGCGTGTATATTTCGTAATAATCATCCAGTATTCACATCACGTGTGATGTGAATAACACTATCAAAAGCAATGTTAATGTCAGCTGTATAATGTATAGCTAAAAATACTCCAGTTATAATTTGAATAATTAGACATATACCTAGAAGTGAACCGAAATTTCATCAGATTGAGATTGATGAAGGGGTTGGTAAATCAAATAAGGAAGAATTTATAATTTTAATTATTGGATGTGATTTACGAATTGGTTTTTTCATAATTTTTTTTTCGTATTGGCCCTTCAAATGAATTTGTAATGAAAATTACATAAATTATAGTTATTAATAAATATAATGCTATTATAATTGTAATAATTGATCTTTGTGTATTAAATAATTTTATCATAGATATATTTTGCTGTCCATCTATAGTTTGAATAACAGTTCTATTATATGATAATATTTCTTCTTTTAGGAAAATCATTCTAATAATTATAATTGTTATAATTATAATTAATGTTTTAAATGAGAATTTTATAATTTCATTTGATGCGATTCTAGCTATATATATAAATAGTACTAATATACCACCTAATATAACAAGAATTAGAATATAAGAATATCATGTATATTTTATTCATATTCTTATAATTATGGATGATAGGAATGTAATTAAAATTAAAGTAAACCCTAAACTTAATGGGTGATTAAGAACAGTTAATGTAGTCGATATGGTGATTATTAATATAAATATTATTTTCATATTCAGCGAGTATTTTATATAAAATATTAATTTTGGGGATTAAAGTAGGAATTTATTTTTCTCTTGCTGAAGTTTTAAAGTATTATCTATCTATGATTTACAAGATCATTATTTTTTTTAAACTATTAAAACTAATTTTATTGAATTATCTAATTTTTTGATATATATTTTTATGTGGTTTAATTATTTTGTGTTCTTCCCGTAAGCATTTACTTTTAACTTTATTAAGTTTAGAATATTTAGTTGTTGTAATTTTCTTTTCATTCTTCTTTTTTTTATATAGATATATAAGAGAATATTATTTTATTATTTTTTTTTTAACCTTTTCTGTTTGTGAAGGTGTTATAGGCCTCTCAGTTCTTGTTTCTATAATTCGTTGTCATGGAAACGACAATTTGATAAATATTAGAAGTTTAATATGATAAAAATATTGATTTTTATTCTTTTTTTGATTCCTTTATGCTTTTTAAATAATTGAATAATTTTGATTTGTTCTTTGTTTCTTTCTTTAATTTTATTTTTAAATATAAGATTATTTACATATTTTTATGGATCATTAAGTTATGGATTTATAATAGATGTTCTTTCCTCTTCTCTTATTTATTTAACTATTTGAATTAGTTTATTAATAATTATAGCAAGATATAAGATTAACATGACTTATTCATCAAATTATTTTGTTTTAGTTATTGTTTTTTTAATACTTTTTTTAATTCTTTCTTTTTCTACTCAAAATATTTTTTTATTTTATATCTTTTTTGAATCTAGTTTAATTCCAACTCTTTTATTGATTTTTGGTTGGGGTTATCAACCTGAACGTCTTTCTTCTGGTTTTTATTTATTATTTTATACTCTTTTTGGGTCATTACCTCTTTTATTAACAATTTTTTATATTAATAATTTTTGTTTAAGTTCATTTTATCCTTTAATTTTTATCAATTATAATTTATATCTTTATATAGGTTTAGTTTTAGCTTTCTTAATTAAAATACCCATGATCTTTTTTCATTTCTGATTACCTAGGGCTCATGTTGAGGCCCCTATTTCAGGTTCTATGATTTTGGCCGGTATTCTTTTAAAGTTAGGAGGTTATGGTTTAATACGTGTTTTATTTTTTATAGATGGTGATTTTATATTAAATAATATTATATTAATTAGATTAAGTTTATTTGGTATAATAATTGTTGGTTTTATTTGTATATTTCAAGTTGACATTAAATCTATAATTGCTTATTCTTCTGTAAGTCACATAGCTTTAGTTATTTGTGGTATTTTTTCAATAAATAGTTTGGGTATATTAGGTTCTTTAATTTTAATAATTGGGCATGGTCTTTGTTCTTCTGGTTTATTTTGTTTAGCAAATTTAATTTATGAGCGTTCAAATAGTCGTAGATTTTATTTTAATAAAGGTATAATTAGTTTAATACCTAGACTTTCATTTTTTTGATTTTTATTATGTGCTAATAATATGGCTAGTCCTATAACTTTAAATTTATTAGGGGAAATTTTTATTATTAATAGATTAATAAGATGGTCTTATTATTCTTTTTTTTTTTTATTTTGAGGTTCATTTTTAAGATGTTGTTATAGAATCTATTTATATTCTAATACTCAGCATGGTTCTTTATATTCGGGGCTAAAATTAGTTTATAATATTAATTTGCGTGAGTATATACTTATTTTCTTTCATTGTTTTCCTTTAAATTTAATAATTTTAAAAATTGATATTTTTATGGTTTGATTATGTTTGAATAGTTTAATAAGAATAATAATTTGTGGTATTATAGGTATAATTTTATTTCAGACTTTGAAGAATACTTCTTTTTATATAATTAGATCATTCTTTTTATTTATTTTAGGTTTATTAATATTTTTAATAGGTCTTTTTTTTATTTATTATAATCAGGTTTTTTTATTGGATTGAGAATTTATTTCTTATAATAGTATAATAGTCACTTTAACTTTAATTTTTGATTGAATATCATTATTATTTAGAGGTTGTGTTTTTTTTATCTCATCTATAGTAATTTTATATAGTCATACTTATATAATCACAGATTATAATAAGATTCGATTTTTATATTTGGTTTTGATATTTATTTTTTCTATATTTATACTTATTATAAGACCTAATCTTATTAGTATTTTAATTGGTTGAGATGGCTTGGGTTTAGTATCATATTGTTTAGTTATTTATTTTCAAAATTATAAATCTCATAGAGCTGGTATGTTAACTATTTTAACAAATCGTATTGGAGATGTAGCTATTCTTTTATCTATTGCTTGAATAATAAATTTTGGTAGTTGACATTTCTTTTATTATTTATTTATTTATGATAGTTGAATTTTCTATATAGTTTTTTTATTAATTTTAGCTGGTTTTACTAAAAGAGCACAAATTCCTTTTTCTTCTTGATTACCTGCTGCTATGGCAGCACCTACACCAGTTTCAGCATTAGTTCATTCTTCAACTTTGGTAACTGCTGGTGTTTATCTCCTTATTCGTTTTAGAAATATAATTTATATATTTAATTGTGATTTTTTTTTAATATTATCTTTGTTAACTATATTTATGTCAGGTTTAGGTGCTAATTTTGAATTTGATTTAAAAAAAATTATTGCTTTATCTACTTTAAGACAATTAGGTTTAATAATAACTATTCTTTTTTTAGGCTATCCATATTTATCTTATTTTCATTTATTAACACATGCTTTTTTTAAGGCCTTACTTTTTCTATGTGCTGGTTTAATTATTCATGTAATGAATGATACTCAAGACATCCGTTTTATAGGTGGTCTTTCATATCAATTACCTTTTACTATTACATGTTTTTGTATTTCTAATCTTTCTTTATGTGGTTTTCCCTATCTTTCAGGTTTTTACTCAAAAGATTTAATTTTAGAATTAATAACATTTTTAGGTTCTAATATTTTTATTTATATTATTATGTATATTTCTGTAGGTTTAACTGTTTCTTATAGTGTACGTCTAATTTATTATACAATAAGTATATATCCAAATTCTTACAGTTGCCAAAGTTATATAGAGGATAAATTAATAAATTTTTCTATAATTTTTTTAGTTATAATATCAATATTTATGGGTAGAGTTTTAGCGTGAATAATTTTTTTAACACCAACTTTTTTAATAATACCAATTTTTATAAAGTTAATGTCTTTATTAATAATTTGTTTGGGGGCTCTGTTAGGTTGGGAGTTGTCAATTTTTTATTATAATTCTCCTTCTAGCTATTTAATTTTTTATAAAATTTCTTCTTTTTTAGGTAGTATATGATTTTTACCTTCTTTTAGAACATATATTTTAAATAATAATTTTTTTAAGGTTTCATTTAGTTTTAATCATAATTTAGAGGTTGGTTGAGGGGAATTAATTTTCTCAAAACTATCTTTTTTTTACGTAGTAGTTTTGAGTAAATTTGTTCACTTTTTTTATTATAATAATTTAAAGATTTATATGGTTTCTTTTTTTTTATTTTCTATAATATTTTTTGTTTTTTAAACTTGGATAGCTTAAATATCAAAGCTTAATATTGAAGATATTATTATGGGATTTATCCCTTCAGGTATTTATAAAAATAATAATTTTGTTTTTTCATTGAAAATGAAATGTTTTGTTTTAAACTATATAAATATAAGAGAAAAACGGATTTTAACCGCTTTAAAAGATAGTTAGCGGCTTCTTTTAGTTACAACATTCTCTTTTAACTAGATTCTTAATCAATAATTTCATTAACAGTGAAATACCTCTATTTTGGTTTTAGTTAAAAGTAAGGGGTATAGTGTCCCTATTTTTAGGTCGAAACTAAATGTAAAATTTACTTCATTACTCGAGGATAATTCATTTTGAATAATTTTTAATTGCAAATTAAATGTTATAATTAACTATAACCCCAATTTCTTCATTCTAGAATACCGTTTTTTCATTCATGATATAATCCTATAATTAAAATAATAAGAAATGTAGATGTTACAATGAATCATGATTTTATTTTAGTTATTTGTATAATTTTAATTGTTGGTATTAAAATTACAATTTCAACATCGAAAATTAAGAAAATAATGGCGATTATGAAGAATTGAATAGAGAATGGTATACGAGAAGATCTTTTGGGGTCGAATCCACATTCGAATGGTGTTATTTTTTCTCGATTATTTTTTGATTTTTTTGAAATGATCGAGCATACTGCAATTAATGTTATTCTGATAATTATTCTGATTATAATTGATGATCTTGTTAATATAATTACTTCTTCTCTTTTAAGACCTTTTAATTGGAAGTTAAAAATACTTTATATACTAAAGAAGTAACTACCTCATCAATAAATTGAAATATATAAAAATAGTCATACTACATCAACAAAATGCCAGTATCAAGCGGCTGCTTCAAATCCAAAATGGTGTTTATTTGAAAAATGAAACTTTATAGTTCGAATTAGGCAAACTAGTAGAAATGTAGTTCCAATAATTACGTGGATTCCATGGAATCCTGTTGCTATAAAGAAACAAGATCCGTAGACGGAGTCTCTGATTGTAAATGGGGACTCTAAATATTCATATGCTTGCAGTACAGTGAAATATATCCCTAGCGTAACAGTAAGGAATAAACCCCTAATTGTTTGTCTATGATTTTTGTTTATAATACTGTGGTGTGCTCATGTAATAGTAATACCAGAAGATAATAAAATTGTTGTATTTAAAAGAGGAATATCTATTGGGTTAAAAGTTTTGATTCCTTTCGGAGGCCAGGTTATACCGATTTCAATAGTCGGTGCAAGTCTTCTATGAAAGAAGGCTCAGAAAAATGAAATAAAGAAAAAGATTTCTGAGATAATAAATAGAATTATTCCTCATTTTAATCCATTAGTTACTATAATAGTATGTTTGCCTTGGTAAGTTCCTTCTCGTACGATATCACGTCATCATTGAATTATGGTTAATAGTAAAATTAAAATACCTGTTATTATTAATATAGGATTTTTTATATGAAATCATATAACTATACCTGATGTTATTGTTATTGCTCCAATTGATCCTGTTAAAGGTCATGGTCTAGGGTCTACTAAATGGAATGGGTGATTTCTTTTTTTCATAATTAACTTCACTAGAATATAAAGTTGTAAGTACTGAAAATACATATGCTTGAATTATAGCTACGGCTGTTTCAAATAATATTAATATAATTTGAATAGTTATTAATATTAAAATTATGATTGATGATGCTTGTGTTGTATTATTACCTAGAAGACTTATTAATAAATGTCCGGCGATTATATTAGCTGTTAGTCGAACGGCTAATGATCCAGGTCGAATAATATTACTAATAGTTTCAATACATACTATAAATGGTATAAGTATACCAGGTGTACCTGCTGGGATTAAATGTCTAAATATATGTTGTGTTTTATTGATTCATCCAAATAATATAATTGATAATCATAGTGGTAAGGACATAGCTAGTGAGAAGATTAAATGACTTGATCTAGTGAAAATGTATGGTAGAAGTCCTATTATGTTATTAATTAGAATGAATATAAATAATGATGTTATTATTAATGTAAGCCCATCACTTTTTGACAGGAGTGTCTTGAATTCTTGATGTAGTGTTTTATAAATTAAGTTAATAATTATACTTTGACGTGATTTAATTAATCAATAAGGATAAGGTATAATTATTAAAATAATTATTGTTCTTGTTCAGTTTATAGAATAATATATAGATGTTGAAGGATCAAATGTTGAAAATAGATTTGTTATCATTTTCAGTTAAGTTGATTTATATTCATATTTTTTTTATTTTTTTTAATTATATAATTTTTATTAAAATATGATATTCTATTGATTACAATAATTATCATAATAAATATGATTATTAATCTAAGTCATGATAATGGTGCTATTTGTGGTATAGAAAAATATTATATTAATTTTTTCAGTCTGACAATCTGATGTTTTTTATAAACTAATTTTTCCATTAAGAGTATTCGTTAATTACTATTTATTGGTTTAAGAGACCATTGCTTTACTCTCAGCCACTTAATGATTTATTTTTTAATCATCTGATAAATTGTTTTGTGTTTACTCTTTCAATTATAATTGGTATAAATCTATGGTTTGCACCACAAATTTCAGAACATTGCCCATATATAATTCCTGGTCGACTAATAAATATTGATCCTTGATTTAGTCGACCAGGGATAGCGTCAATTTTAATTCCTAGGCTTGGGATTGTTCAAGAATGTAATACATCTGTTGCAGTCACGATAATACGAATTTGGTTATTTACGGGTAATACAATACGATTATCAGTTTCTAGTAGACGAAATTCGTTTATTTCAATTTCTCTAGTTGGTTTTATATATGATTCAAATTCGATATTTTTAAAATCTGAATATTCATAACTTCAATATCATTGATGACCAATTGCTTTAATTGTCAATGTTGGATTTTTTGTTTCATCTATTATATATAAAATTCGAAGTGATGGTAGAGCAATTAAAATTAGAATTATTGCTGGAATAATAGTTCAAATAATTTCAATTATTTGGTTTTCTATTATAAAACGATTAATTATTTTATTAAAAAGTATTTTAAATATAATTCAGGCGATTATGGCTGTAATTATAATTAAAATAATTATGGTATTGTCATGAAAGAATAAAAGTTGTTCTATTAATGGTGAATTGGGGTCTTGAAAGTTAATTTGTGATCATTTACTAATTTCTAAAAAAAGATAACTCTTTATAGATGAATCTTAAATTCATTGCATATATTTCTGCCATATTAGAAGTTGAATGTAATTGGTATTTCATTATAAGAGTGTTCAGCGGGTGGATAATTTTGTAATCATTCAATACTTGAGTTTAGATTTATAACAAATATAATTTTTCGTTTTGAAATTATACTTTCTCATATAATTATAATAAATATTATAGTTCCTAAGATTGAAATGGTTGATCCAATTGATGAGATTACGTTTCATGATATGTATATGTCTGGATAATCTGAATAACGTCGGGGTATACCTCTTAAACCAAGGAAATGTTGAGGGAAGAAGGTTATATTTACTCCAATAAATATTGTGAAGAATTGAGTCTTTAATCATTTTGGATTTATTGTTATTCCGGTGAATAATGGATATCATTGAATAAATCCAGCTATAATAGCAAATACAGCCCCTATAGATAGTACATAATGGAAGTGGGCAACAACATAATAAGTATCATGAAGTACAATATCAATAGATGAATTAGCTAAAACAATTCCAGTTAATCCTCCAATTGTAAATAAAAATACGAATCCTAGTGTTCATAATATTGATGGTGAATAATTAATTATAGATCCATGAATTGTTGCTAGTCAACTAAAAATTTTAATACCTGTTGGAATAGCAATAATTATTGTGGCTGATGTAAAGTATGCTCGTGTATCCACATCTATTCCTACTGTAAATATATGATGTGCCCAAACAATAAATCCTAATAAACCAATAGCTAATATGGCATAAATTATTCCAGTTGATCCAAATGCGTTTCTTTTGCCTCTTTCTTGTCTAATAATGTGGGAGATAATTCCAAATCCGGGTAGAATTAAAATATAAACTTCGGGGTGACCAAAAAATCAGAATAGATGTTGATAAAGAACTGGATCACCTCCACCTGCTGGATCAAAGAATGATGTGTTTAAATTACGATCAGTTAAAAGTATAGTGATAGCTCCAGCTAGAACTGGTAGTGATAGTAATAATAGAAGTGCAGTAATACCTACAGATCATACGAATAGGGGAATTTTTTCTCTAGTTATACCAGATGTACGTATATTAATAATAGTGGAGATGAAGTTGACAGCTCCTAAAATTGATGATACACCAGCAAGATGTAAAGAAAAGATAGTTAAGTCTACCGAGGCTCCGTTATGGGCCAAATTTCTGGATAAGGGTGGATAAACAGTTCAACCTGTTCCTGCACCCGCATCTACTATTCTACCAATTAATAATAATGTTAAAGAGGGTGGTAATAATCAGAATCTTATATTATTTATTCGAGGGAAAGCCATGTCAGGTGCTCCAATTATTAAAGGTACTAGTCAATTACCAAAACCTCCAATTATAATTGGTATAACTATAAAGAAAATTATAATGAAAGCATGAGCTGTTACAATGACATTATAGATTTGATCATTACCAATAAATGAACCTGGTTGACCAAGTTCAATTCGAATAATTCATCTTATTGATATACCAATTATTCCTGATCATATTCCTAATATAAAATATAATGTTCCAATGTCTTTATGGTTTGTTGAAAATATTCATTTATTCAAATTTTATGTTCTCTATATAAATTAATTTATATAGATAAAGTGTCTGATTATAGGTTGTAAATTGTAAATTTATATATGAATTTTTAATTCCTTTATCAGGTTTTATAGTCAATTAATGATATTAGACTGCAATTCTAAAGTAGTGTTACACTAAAGCCTATAAAATTATATTTATATTTTTAACTTTGAAGGTTAATAGTTTACTTAACTTAAGGTTTTATGTTATTCTAATAATTATAGTGATGGGTAATATTATGTTAATAATAAAGTTTATTATATATGTTATTTTTATATTTTTACTTTTGATGTTTCATTTATTAATATATCTATTTATTATAATAATAGGTGTAATTATTCGTATATAATAAAATAATGTAATCATAGATGTTATTATTAAAATAATAATGGTTATTTTACATTCATTATTTATAAGAGATTGAATAACTAGTCATTTAGGTAAAAACCCTAAAAAAGGGGGAAGTCCCCCTAAACTTAATATTATTATAATAATACTAATTTTTTCAGTTTTAGTTTTTATATTTGTGTTTATTTGGTTAATAAAATTAATTGATTTTTTTTTGAATGTTTCGGTTAATACAAAAATTATTAATGAATAGATTATTAAATATTTTATTCATGTTTCATTATCATATATAACACATGTTGTAATTCATCCTAAATGGTTAACTGATGAATAAGCTATAATTTTTTTTGTGGATGTTTGATTAATACCTCCAATTGCTCCAATAAGAGCACTTAAAATAGCTACTATGTTGATTATAAAAATATTATTATTTGTGTTTCTTAAAATGGATAAAGGAGCAATCTTCTGTCATGTTATAATAATTAAACAATTGTCTCATTTTAATTTTTTTATAATATTAATAAATCATAGATGTATTGGAGCTATACCTATTTTAATTATTATTCTTAAGGTAATAATTGATATAGGTAAATAATTAATTATATTTTCATCAATTATAATTATAGGGTTTACGGTGATTATAAAAACAAATATTATTGAAGCCATGCTTTGAATAATAAAATAAATTATTTTGGATTCTGATGATATCATATTTTTTTCTTCCTCTATTAAAGGAATGAATGATAATATGTTAATTTCTAATCCTATTCATATACCAAATCAGTTTTCTGATCTTAATACTAATAATGTGGATATAATGGTAGTTATTAATATTATGATTTTAGTTGAAATTTTTATTAT